TTATCCTTTGCTTTGATCAAAATAAGCATAAAATAGGGGTTTGAAAGAATAAAAATCTTTCGATTTATAACTTCTAAATCTTAACTCTTTGAAAAAAAAAAAAATGGAAGTCCGGCCACGAGGTCTGAATATTAACTATGAATCATAGTTCTAATAAAAATTTTTAATCGATTTCATATATTCCGTGCTTCAGATACTAGGCTGAATATCTGACGAAGTAAAACCATCTCTATCAAGATGACAGACCCATTCTCTGTACTATCCATAGGATCAATTATAACAAGTCACCCACTCATATTCCGGAAATACAGAAACAAAGAAATTCCACGATCGAACTACCAAAATAGAATCGGATAAAAATAAGAGACCTTAAATGCTTCAGTTTGTATTGAAAAGCTAATTAATAGTTCTTATGAATCTAATTCATTGAAATTCCGTCCAGTAAAATGGAAGAATTATAAATCTCCAAAATAATAGATAGGAATACTGCAAAAAGAGCCATTGCGATACCCATCAAAGGAGTAGTTCCCCACCCAGGAGCTACTTTACCATATTCTGAATTTAATGGTTTCAATAAATCCCCTACAGCAGTTCGTCTTGGACCAGACCTAGAACTACCCTCAACAGTTTGTGTAGCCATAAATACTATTTTATATTCATTGAGATCTGTTGACTTTGTATACCATTCCGTTGTAAATAAATGATCTTATCATAGATCCATTGTGGTCTTGAAACTATATAATAATGGAAACAGCAACCCTAGTTGCACTCTTTATATCTGGTTTACTTGTAAGTTTTACTGGGTACGCCTTATATACTGCTTTTGGGCAACCCTCTCAACAACTAAGAGATCCATTCGAGGAACACGGAGACTAGTTGAAGTACTGAGCCTCCCAATATTGGGAGGCTCAGTACTTTCAATTGAGATAATGAAAAATCATTTCACCTTTTTAGTTGGAACTTTAGGCGGGTCTCGAAAAAAGATAGCGAAAAAAATGATTCCTAAAGTTGAGACTAAGAGGAATGTATAAACCAATGCTTCCATAGATTCCATCGTGGTTTACAATTATAGCTTCCATACCTGTTTAGTTGGGATCGTCTCCCGGCTAAAGAAAGAGCAAGAGTAAAAGAAAAGGTAGCGATTCAAATTAAGATTTTTCCGGTACCCTATTCACAAAACTAAAGAACTAAAGACGAATCACAAAACTAAAAACGAAAAAAAAAACAAAATTGTATCAGATTACTTGTCTTCTTGTAGTTGGATCCCCAAGTTTTTGGAATGCACCAAATTCCACTTGAGCATCCAAATCTGGGTCAATACCGGCGAAAACGTCTCTGAACAGGGTTCGAGCACCATGCCAAATGTGTCCGAAGAAAAAGAGCAGAGCAAACGAAGCATGTCCAAAAGTAAACCAACCCCTCGGACTGCTACGAAAAACACCATCGGATTTCAAAGTAGCCCGATCTAATTCAAAAATTTCACCCAATTGAGCGCGTCTAGCATATTTTTTCACAATAGCAGGATCGCTATAACTGACTCCATTGAGTTCGCCGCCATAGAACTCAACAGTTACACCTACTTGTTCGACACTGTATTTCGATTCTGCCCTTCTAAAAGGAACATCGGCTCTAACAATTCCGTCTCCGTCTACCAAAACAACCGGAAATGTTTCAAAAAAAGTAGGCATACGACGTACAAAAAGTTCACGCCCTTCTTTATCTCTAAAGATAGGGTGTCCTAACCACCCAACGGCAATTCCATCCCCATTGTCCATTGAGCCCGCTCTGAATAGCCCCCCCTTTGCTGGATTATTGCCGATGTAATCATAAAAAGCTAATTTTTCGGGAATTTTAGACCAAGCTTCGGATAAACTTTTATTTTCGGATAGCCCAGCCCCAACTCTTCGATATATTTCTTGTTGGAAGTATCCTTGATCCCATTGATAACGAGTGGGACCAAATAATTCAATCGGGGTAGTTGCCGAACCATACCACATAGTTCCAGCAACTACAAAAGCCGCAAAAAATACAGCAGCGATACTACTGGAAAGGACGGTTTCAATATTTCCCATACGCAATCCTTTGTATAGACGTTGGGGCGGACGGACACTAAGATGGAATAGACCCGCCAATATGCCCAAAGTTCCTGCTGCAATATGATGAGAGGCTATTCCTCCCGGAACAAAAGGATCAAAACCTTCCACACCCCACGCTGGATTTACAGGTTGTACCCTTCCAGTTAGTCCATAAGGATCGGATACCCATATTCCTGGACCATACAATCCTGTTACATGAAATGCGCCAAAACCAAAGCAAGCCACCCCTGAGAGAAATAAATGAATTCCAAAAATCTTGGGCAAATCCAAAGAGGGTTTGCCTGTACGTTCATCACAAAATATTTCTAGATCCCAATACACCCAATGCCAGATAGCTGCCAAAAAGCATAAGCCGGAAAACACAATATGTGCACCGGCCACACCTTCGTAACTCCAAATACCCGGATTCGTTATAGTCCCTCCCGTGATACTCCAACCGCCCCATGAATTGGTTATTCCTAAACGAGTCATGAAGGGTATAACGAACATACCTTGTCTCCACATTGGATCAAGAACAGGGTCAGAGGGATCAAAAACCGCTAATTCGTATAGAGCCATCGAACCGGCCCAACCAGCAACCAGAGCTGTATGCATTATATGGACAGAAAGCAAACGACCGGGATCATTCAATACGACAGTATGAACACGATACCAAGGCAAACCCATGGAAATACCCCTTTCTCAACGAAAAATAGACGCTATGTAACTTTATTGCACTGGAAAAAAACTATACTATGGACCTTCCCTTTCTTTTTAGTGAACTATCTCGGGGAAAGGATTCGTTTTTGTTCTATTTTTTTAGTAATAATGTCTTTTAGTAATAGTAATAATGGAACAATTTTGTTCGTAGGAACAAAAAGAAGCAGAGCAGATCTATTCTACACCCGATAAGTACCAATACGCAATGGTAAGAAGTTGATACCTTTTCTTTTATATGAGTGACTGCATCTATATTTGTTCATCGTTCAAAGGACCTATTTGAAAGAATTTTCCTTTATTGATTCTGTCTTCCTTTTTTCTTTTTTATAAACTTATTCAATCTATGGATAAAATATAATAAAAGAAAAAATATGATTAAAAAACGATAAAAGACAATATTATTACGACAATAAAGCCATTGTTACGCTTTCACATCAAAGTGAGATATAGTAATTCATTTTTCTTTCATTTAATGCCTATTGGTGTTCCAAAGGTTCCTTTTCGAAATCCTGGCGAGGAAGATCCAGCGTGGATTGACATATAGCGCGACTTGTCAGATATTTTGGGTCATATGGTATTTCCCCGTTCTCTTACCCGATCAAGAGACCCTCTCTTTCGCCCAAGAAAGATTGATCAAATTATCAAAAATCTAATTTGGAGCGTGAAATGCAATGAAGTGCAATTCAATCTATTTTTTCGGAGGGGGGTATACAGATTAATATTCTCAATTATAATAATTTATGGTTGGCTTGGTTAAACCAATAAAATGAAATATCCAGGCTCCGTTTAGAAAAAAAACCAATTGGTAATATATCTATGATTACCACTTCAATATATATATTCTATTTAGAATATATATCGAAGTGATCTCAAACTATTAACGAGTAATATGATGAATGCATTGAATATTTTTTATTTGGTTGGCAGGAAACATAAAAAAATGAAAACAAAAAGGGGGTCGTAGCAAAAAGACGTGGTATTGGGGCATTTGTCCTATATGTGCAAATCAAAATTGGGCGGATCTTTACTCGGAGTAGAGCATAAACCTAAAAGAATTGAAGAGGACCATTCAGGAACAAGAAAATTACATCGCGATTGGGGTTGGATCCCGATGAAACAATACATCAATGAGAAGTTAATCCGATAAGCTTAGTGAAATCTTTTTTATTTATAGTATAGGTATTTAATTTATATATAAATTAAACAGGCCAAAACTCATCTTTCTTGAAAAATGCAAGAAAAAAAGCCCCTTTGTTACAAGTTAAAAAGAACCTACTATGAATATGAAAAAAGAAAGAAAGCTAGAATCTACACATTGATTCTTTTTTTTCGCAATTTGTTTTGTGTTGAACCGTATGCATCAAAAGGTGCGTGTACGGTTCCTAAAGGATACAATTTTATCCGAATCAACCGACTTTATCGAGAAAGATTACTTTTTTTAGGACAAGGGATTGATAGCGAGATATCGAATCAACTTATTAGTCTTATGGTATATCTCAGTATAGAGGATGAGACCAAAGATCTGTATTTCTTTATAAACTCTCCCGGCGGGTGGGTAATACCCGGAGTGGCTATTTATGATACTATGCAATTTGTGCGACCAGATATACAGACAGTATGCATGGGATTAGCCGCTTCAATGGGATCTTTTATTCTGGTCGGGGGAACAATTACCAAACGTCTAGCATTCCCTCACGCTTGGCGCCAATGATTTTTTTATTTGATTTGAAAGAAAAAAAGAAGACTATGCCTGCGCGCTATATGAAATATGAATATTTAAGTAATAATAGCATGGCACTTCGAATTCGATATAAAAAGAAAAAATTTTCAAAATACTTACATTATGTATCGAAAGAGTAGTATGGGATAAAAGGTATTTCCAATTTTATCTGATCTATCGGGAGTCCCTTTTCAGCGTCACAAACTTTTTTTTTTCACGCCGAAGAGCTCTTAACAATATTAATGTTATGAAAGAATACGAAAAAAAAAGAAACTTTGGGATTGCTAAATAACAGACGAAATAAATATATAAAGCAACGGAGCCATCATAGTATTTTTTAACTACTCCAAAAGGAAGGGTGGTTATTGGGTCATTTACCTATGTAAAACTGATAAACCTTATTTTTTTTTCTTCGATGTAAGGTAAAAAAGGGTATATATACATAGTAAATTCCATTGTAGAGCCGTATGCAATGCGCACAAAATGCCTGTACGGTTGTTCAATTCTATCTTTTTTTTTTCTTATTATTTATTTTTTTATTCTTTATTTCTTCGCCTTTCATCGGGTCATCATGCAAGATAGAGGAGAGGGACTTTTTATTATATCACCAGGGTAATGATCCATCAACCCGCTACTTCTTATTATGAGGCACAGACAGCAGAATTTATCCTGGAAGCGGAAGAACTACTGAAGATGCGCGAAACCATCACAAGGGTTTATGCACAAAGAACAGGCAAACCCTTCTGGGTTGTTTCCGACGACCTGGAAAGAGATATTTTTATGTCAGCACCAGAAGCCCAAGCTCATGGAATTATTGATCTTGTAGCGGTTCAATAAAAAATAATAAAAAATAACAGAACAGGGATTTCACGCAAACCCGCGATTTTTTATTTTATCTTCTTACCGGGTTTAAGCTTACTCTTTCTATTAATTAATCTATTAATATATAAATGATTCATAATCGTCCGGTTAGGATCGATCTAAACCAGCTCATTATGTATATGATTCAACATGCCAACTATTAAACAACTTATTAGAAACACAAGACAGTCAATCAAAAATGTCACGAAATCCCCTGCTCTTGGGGGATGTCCTCAGCGACGAGGAACATGTACTAGGGTGTATGTGCGACTCGTTCAGATCATGTGCTAGGCCACAAGAAAGAAAGCAATTGATCCAGTATCGGCGATCAGTACCAATGAATAGGATAGAATGAAAGAACCCCGTTTACAATCTAAAACTAAATAAAGTTAAAAAAAAAAGGATCTATCATATCCTTCTATTGTGGTATCAAATTTATGGTTTGCATTGGTGCCAAATCCAATCATTTCCGTTTTTAATTTAAGATGAGAAAGAATTCCCATTGGTAGCAAAAGGTGTCCATTAAGCAGGAAATCCTATTTAAAGAAAGATTATTCCCTTATTCTTGACTCTTGCAAGAACGGACTAACAGGGTCAGCTACTCAGCAAACCTTCATAATTAAATACCGTTACTGTATAGGTGGGTCTCATTGTGAAAGACCTATTATTGGATAATTTTGGGTAGAGCCAAAGAGTGTGAACTGTACAAGTTAACAATAACATTGATTAAATTGAGGGAGGGGGCTCCGGTGTATAGAGAGGACCTCACCGTTTAAGAAGAAACCATAGAAACGATGGAACCCACTATACTCATTTCTATTTACTACTTTTTTATTTACTATGTTTTTTTTGATACCTAGTATCAATACAATTTCTTATTTCGAGACGCAACGAAAGGCCTAGAAAGAAAAAAAAGAAAAAATCGTGGTCGGGAAGGTTATAGTAGCAAAAGCCATTGGAATTTAAATTTTATACATTGGAAGAATCCGTTTTGTTATTAATAGACTAGGAGGGGGGAAAGAAATAACTGAAAGAAAAGAAATCAATTAGTTATTCATCAAAGTTTCATTTTTTCAATGACCAGAATTAAACGAGGATATATAGCTCGAAGACGTAGAACAAAAATTCGTTTATTTGCATCAAGCTTTCGAGGGGCTCATTCACGACTTTCTCGGACTATTACTCAACAGAAAATAAGAGCTTTGGTTTCAGCTCATCGGGATAGAGGTAGGCAAAAGAGAGATTTTCGGCGTTTGTGGATCACTCGGATAAATGCAGTAAGTCGAGACAAAGAAATATACTATAGTTATAGTAGACTAATAAACAATCTGTACAAGAGGCGTTTGCTTCTTAATCGTAAAATACTTGCACAAATAGCTATATTAAATAGGAATTGTCTTTATATGATTTCTAATGAGATCATAAAATAAGATAAGGAGATTGGGAGGAATCCATTGGATTTTTTTAAATGGAGTTCCCTGGAGAATGAACTCCGGGAAGGTAGAGTAGAAATTAGTATGATAAAATATGATCATATGATCAAGTTGTCAAAATGAACAAACACGTTCAATAAACAATAAAAAAAATTATTCTTCTTCCCCAATTCGGTTTTTTTCTTCCGACACGATAATCAAATCTAGATTTTCCGTGGTGGAACAAAATGTAAATTCGCATTTGAGTTCGGATTGGAATTTGATTTTGATTCAATTGAAGAGTAAGTCTATTTTTTTTTAGTTCTAAGACCTGTAGTTCTAGTGGTTGACTCGCTTCTTTCAAATTGTTTCTCATTATTAAGAAAGGGTAACGAAGATAAAATACGAGCTTGTTTTATAGCAATGGTAATTAATCGTTGTTGTTTTAAGGTCAATCTATTCACCCGTCTAGATAATATTTTTCCTTGTTCACTAATAAATCGACTAATTAAACTCATGTTTCTATAATCAATTCGATCCCCCGATTGGATCGGGGGCAAACGCCTACGAAAAGATCGCTTGGATTTAAGAAAGAATCGCTTGGATTTATCCATGGTTTGTTTATTCCTTATCCCGAAAATCCTACTCCTATTTCGATCGGATCAAAACAAAAATGATCAAAAACGAAATGATTTAGAATTAATAAACAGGATTTGTTTCTATTTAATTATATTAAATATTAAAATAAATATATGTTATATAATATGTTGTTTTTCATCTTCCTTGGATTGGAAGGCGGACACGTAGGCAATCGGTTCGATCTATTTCTTTATCTCCCCGTGAATCGTATGTTTGTAACAAAAGGGACAGAATTTTCTCAATTCCAATCGACTAGGCGTATTATGTCGATTCTTTTGAGTAATATACCTGGAAATGCCCCTTGATTCTTTATTAACACGGTTTCGAACACAGCCGGTACATTCCAAAATAACCGTTACTCGGACATCTTTACCCTTCGCCATGAACCTCCTTTGGGTTTTTGACTGACTCAATTCTTCTATTTTCCAATCCGAAGGGAAGCAAAGGAACGAAAAAAAAAAAAAATAGAAGTTGCGAACTCGAAATCAAATTATGAACGATTTCGTTCCAATCAATCAATATAGTAATAAATCAATATAGTAATAATAAGTAATATGATGATTTCTACCTACATTTAGAATTTAAAAATCTAAACCACTGGACAGTATTTCATTTTTCATTTAAGTATCTTGTATGATATTGTTGCCACAGCCATCCCATTTCCGTTCTTACTCTATTAGTAATTGTATTTTAGCCTGGACCCGCTTTTATTCTTTTTCTTTTCTAACTTATTCTAATTAGAAAAAAAAAGAAGCCAAGGGGGGGGTGAGTCACAGATATTTGATTGTATTTCTAATCTTCTTCACCCCTTCCCACCTCACTAACTAGAATGAAAAAAAGGGAAATATCAACGCATCCGGAAATAAACGATTGATCTCTATCAATAAACCTGCTAAAGAACCGAACCATAGAGTACTTACTACCGGTGCCACGGAGAGGTATGTTTTTAGATCTCGCATTTAAAATCCTCCTTCTTTATTCGTTATTGTAATTTTTTTCTAATTTTTAATACAGAATGGAAATACATATATGACCAGTTAATGTCTGACCACTTGTATTTGTACGCAGAATCCCTAATTCAAATTGAAATGTACAACGATTCAGTACATATTCCTTTTCTTAAAACAAAAAAATACGTCCTCCTCTACCCGAGAATTCCCGAAAAATATGAATTTTTTGTTTTACGGCGGGTTTCTTCTTTATTTAATACATTTATTTAATACATATAGAATATAAGGCTTTTATTATTATATGATATGCGACCAAAAAGAAGAAATGGCAATACAATTGGTGTATATTAATGATAGAAATAAAGATGTGGAAAACAAGATAGAGATTCTCTACAATGACACTGTAGACCGATTGAAAGGGATGTAGCGCAGCTTGGTAGCGCGTTTGTTTTGGGTACAAAATGTCACGGGTTCAAATCCTGTCATCCCTACCTATTACTTATCTTATGAGCAGTAACGAGGGATCCATTTCAATTGATTAATAAAATCAATTCAATTGATTAATAAAATCAAATAGGATATAAAAAAGAAATCTTAAATTTTATTATATTATTTATGATAGTATAGAATATTATATATGATAGTATATACATGCAAGATGTATTGGGTTACAAAATTTTTATTGTGATAATAACGCGCTCTTAGTTCAGTTCGGTAGAACGTGGGTCTCCAAAACCCGATGTCGTAGGTTCAAATCCTACAGAGCGTGATTCCATCCTTGTTATTTGTTAGGTCGAAAATGACACTGAAATAATTGAACAGCAATCTGAATTTGACCTCCTGTAGATTAACGAAAATAGGAAGGAGGTCAATCAAAAAAAACAGATGTTAATTAATCAACAGATGTTAATTAATCAAAGGTCCAATTGATCACCGCGTCTGTATTGTAAATATGCAGTTACGAATAATCCAGCCAAAGTAATAGGAATTAGACCTAAGACGATTCCAAATAGAAAAACTTCAATCATTTCAATTTCTTTGAACGGAGAAAAGGAGAGGTAATATCTATCCTTAAATATTAATCCGTATTACCCATGAATCTCAACGACCAAGAATTGGAAATGGGCCGGGTAAGGAACTATAGAATATATGAACTACCACAGAAAGATTTTTTTGAGTAATTGTTCATTCACTTAATTTCAAATAAGTCGTATCTTGTTTAGCACGATAAATAGAGCCGAGGTTATAGTCAAAGCGGCTAGTAGAAAACCGAAATAACTAGTTATAGTAAGCATAAAGAGGCTAAATGAAATATAAATATGTTCTTTTTATACATATGTTTATAAAGCACTTTCCTAAGTTTCCTTTTTTGAAAGATACGGGGATAAGCAAAACAAAAATACCAATTGAAAGGATAAGTCCAATTGAAAGTTTTCGATTCATCAATTATTATAATTATAGACGTTACTAACAAAAATAGAGTAAAAATAGAGTAACATGGGTAAGAAATCAAATCATCATCTGTGACATCTACCCATCCCGAAATTTCGAATCAACAGATTCATTGGGAAACTCTGAGTAAACTAAATACCTAATATAATAAATATTATAAATAATTAATAT